CTTTAAAGGCGGGACTTAAAAAAATTATTTTGTTTAGTTAATAAAAATTTTTATTATATTAAAGTAATAAAATTTATACTTATATTAAGTGAAAACATTTTATTTAACGAAGTGTTTGTCTTATCGTTAGGCCTTTGTTTTTTAGAGAAAGTTCTCAGTATATCCCGCGAAAAGCTCGATTAATAAACATTGTTTTAGGGTATATATTCTTGGACCTGGGGGGGGGGTAGGGGGGGGGGTCACTTATATAATAGTTTGTCGGCTTTTTCTAAGGTTTATTTTAAGGTTAATTTCCTTATTATGCTCTTGAGATTTTTATATGCAAGTCTTGTGTAATGTTTTATATCATTCATCGTACTTATTTAACGCAAGAAAAAATGTTCAACCTTGTTATTTCATAGACGCTCTGCACTGTGAAATGTCAATTGAAAGGAGAAAAAAAAAAGATACCAGTGACACGCTGGAAAGAACGCCCGGCATGGGGAGTTATCTCGCCATATGATTAGCGCCATTAACTTATGTAAGCGTCGATAAAAGTGGGAGGAGTAAATCAATAAATGGACCTGAAATAGGAACCAAATGCCAGGAATAATTCATTCTGTTCTACCCTCACAAGTATTGTCCTTGACCATCAATAAGTCGCCGACTAAAGACAAGAATCACCGATGCTACTCTCTTATTGGGCGAGATGCTTAAATTAAGAGATGTTGAGTTTTGTGTATATTTACTTATGAAATAAGTATTGAGTAATTAAGGTTCGTTAGCCCTTGAATTAATATTATATAATTTGTTAATTGAATGCTTTTAGTATCTCTTAGTATTGTATGTCATTCTTGTATGCATTTAAATGCAATGAATGAGGACATATCATGTAATGTATTAAGGACATTCATTTATTATTTATTAATTAATTAAAGGAACAAAGAGTAGTTTAATTGTTAAAATACTAGCTTTGGGAGTTAGTGATGAAGGATAAAAACCTTTCTCTTTGAGCAAAAGGAGGGATTTTAACCCTCGACGCCCGGCTTACAAGGCCGGTGCTCTGAGCTGAGCTACTGATGCATTTTCAGCCTAGGGCCTTGTTTTCAAATCAGGCAACTGCCGGCATGACTAGGAGGAACAGGGAGAAGTACAAGACAGAGGCAATTTGTCCGATGATAATGTATGGATGTTCAACAGGCATGCCGCCAATTCAAGTGAGGACGATAACGTCTGCAACAAGGGCCCAGAAGAGGAATTGGGAGGCGGGGCGGAAGGTTAAGCTTCGTTGGCAGGATGTGTGGAGGAGGGGAACAAGTATAAGGACGAGGATGGAAGCGAGAAGAGCTAGGACCCCGCCTAGTTTATTAGGAATAGAGCGAAGGATGGCGTAGGCAAAGAGGAAGTATCATTCTGGTTTAATATGTGGAGGGGTCACTAGGGGGTTTGCGGGGGTAAAGTTGTCTGGGTCTCCGAGGAGATTAGGGGAGAAAAGGGCTAAAGATGTTAGGGTGAGAAGTATGAGGGCAAAGCCTAAAAGATCTTTATAGGAATAGTACGGGTGGAATGGGATTTTGTCTGCGTCCGAGTTTAGTCCGATAGGATTGTTAGAGCCAGTTTCATGCAGGAAAAGTAAGTGAAGAACGGTGGCGGCTGCGATGACGAATGGGAAGAGGAAGTGGAATGCGAAGAACCGGGTTAGGGTGGCGTTATCTACGGAGAAGCCCCCTCAGATTCATTGGACAAGAGTGTTTCCAACGTAGGGAACCGCGGACAGAAGGTTTGTGATTACTGTGGCGCCTCAGAATGATATTTGGCCTCAGGGGAGAACGTAGCCAACAAAAGCAGTTATCATTACTAAAAGCAGGAGGACGACGCCAATATTTCATGTTTCTTTATTGAGGTAGGAACCATAATAAAGGCCGCGTCCGATGTGCAAGTAAATGCAGATGAAGAAGAAGGAGGCCCCGTTGGCATGGAGGTTACGGATTAGTCAGCCAAAGTTAACGTCCCGGCAAATATGGGCGACAGAGGAGAATGCTGTGGCGATGTCAGAGGTGTAGTGCATAGCAAGGAAGAGGCCCGTGAGGATTTGGGTGGCTAAGCAGAGGCCTAAGAGGGAGCCAAAGTTCCATCACGCGGAGATATTAGAAGGGGCGGGGAGGTCAATGAGGGCGTCGTTAGCAATTTTGAGTAGGGGGTGGGTTTTTCGTAGGCTTGTCATGGGTTTGTTCCTGTAGTTGAGTTACAACAGTGGTTTTTCATGCCATCAGGTCGGGTTAAAGTCCCGGGAGGAATTATGACTGTTATGATGACTTTATTTTTAGTAGGGTTGGTGTTAGGTTTAGTGGCTGTAGCTTCTAACCCTTCTCCTTATTTTGCCGCCTTGGGCTTAGTACTAACGGCGGGGTTAGGTTGTGGGATTTTATTAGGGCACGGGGGCTCATTTTTGTCTTTGGTTTTGTTTTTAATTTATTTAGGGGGGATGTTGGTTGTTTTCGCTTATTCGGCAGCTTTAGCTGCTGAGCCCTACCCTGAAACTTGGGGAAGCCGGCGGGTAGCAGGTTTGATGCTCCTTTACGTAGGGGCAGTAGGGTTAGCGGTTAGTCTTTATTGAGGGGGGTGGAATGAATTTTCTTGGTTGACCGTGGAGGAGACAGGGGAGTTTTTTGTTCACCGGGGGGACACTGGAGGAGTTGCCTTAATATATGCATCCGGAGGGGGGATATTAATGGTTAGTGCTTGAGTACTTCTTCTTACGTTGTTCGTGGTGCTAGAGTTAACTCGAGGGTTGAGTCGGGGGGCGCTACGGGCAGTGTAATTGTTAGAGAATGAAAGTTAGAGTAGCGAGGGCAAGTGTGAGAAGGAAGAGTAGGAGGTACGTTTTGATTATTCCTTGTTGAGCATTGCTTGTTGTGGAGACTAGGGGGGTGTTTAAGGTGATAATGGCTTTAGGGCCTAGTTTTTCTAGTCATGTGAGGTCAACTATTTGACTGGCAATTGTTTGGCCTAGGACTAGGTTTAATTTTGGGGGCAGGCGGTGAATGATTGTAGGGAAGAATCCTAGCATGTTGGAGAAGTGATGAGGAACTAGCTGTGGTGTTGGTTTAAATTGTTTATTAGTCAGGGAGGCTAGTTCTAGGGCGAGGAGAAGGCCTAAGATTGTGACTGCTAGGGCGCCTAGCTTTAATAGGAGGGGTATGGACATGATTGGTGTTTTTAAAGGGGTGATGTTTGAAGTGATTAAAAGTCCTGCTACAATGCTTCCTCAGGCAAGGCGTTTGATAGGGTTAGTGACGGCAGGGTTATTTTCATTAATAGGGGAGAGTGCATTAAATCGGGGGTGGCCCATAGAGACGAAGAAGATCACCCGAAGGCTGTAAATAGCTGTAAAAGAGGTGGCTAGGAGAGTAAGGGTAAGGGCTCAGGCGTTAAGATGGGAAGTGTTTAGTGCTTCAATAATGGCGTCTTTGGAGAAGAAGCCAGCAAGGAAAGGGGTACCGGTAAGTGCAAGGCTTCCGATGGTTAAGCAGGAGGAGGTGAAGGGGGTGAGGTGATGAAGTCCTCCTATTTTTCGGATGTCTTGCTCATCGTTTAGGCTGTGAATAATTGAGCCGGAGCAGAGAAAGAGCATGGCTTTAAAGAAGGCGTGGGTGCAGATATGAAGGAAGGCTAGTTGGGGTTGGTTTAGTCCGATTGTAACTATTATCAGGCCTAGTTGGCTTGATGTTGAGAAGGCAACAATTTTCTTGATATCATTTTGGGTAAGGGCGCAGGTGGCGGTAAACAGTGTAGTGAGGGCGCCTAGGCAGAGGCAGGTGGTCAGTGCAGTTTGGTTGTTTTCTAGTAGAGGGCTCATCCGAATAAGGAGGAAGATGCCCGCTACGACCATGGTGCTCGAGTGTAGTAGGGCAGAAACCGGGGTCGGGCCCTCTATAGCTGAGGGGAGTCAGGGGTGGAGGCCGAATTGGGCGGACTTACCGGTCGCAGCGAGGATTAGGCCTATAAGCGGGAATGTAAGGTCTATGTCTTTAGCCGCTGAAAATATTTGGTGGGTTTCTCAGGAGTTGAGGTTGGTTGCTATTCAGGCTATGGCAAAGATTAGGCCGATGTCTCCGACGCGGTTGTAGAGGACGGCCTGGAGGGCGGCGGTGTTGGCGTCTGCCCGGCCGTATCATCAGCCGATGAGCAGAAACGACATAATTCCGACTCCTTCTCAGCCGATAAAGAGCTGGAACATATTATTAGCGGTTACGAGCGTGATCATGGCGATTAAGAAGATTAGAAGGTACTTGAAGAAGCGGTTTATTTGGGGGTCTGAGTGCATGTATCAAGATGCAAACTCTAGAATTGATCAGGTGACGTAGAGTGCAACGGGGGTAAAAATAATAGAGTAAAAATCAAACTTGAAGCTAATGTTGACGTCAAAGGTGAGTGTGTTTATTCAGCTGAAGGTGGTAATGATGGTTTCAGCCCCTTGATCTAAAAATAGGAAGAGGGGGAAGAGGCTTACGAAAAAGGCTAGTTTAACAGCTGTCTTGACTTGGGAGAGAGCTCAGGTATGGGGCCGGGGGTGAGGGCTCAGGGTAGTGAAGATGGGGGCTCAGAGGAGAAGTAAAATAATAACTAGGCTGGAGGTTATCATGGTTGAAGCAGCGTGCATAGCTACTACTTGGATTTGCACCAAGAATCTTTGGGTCCTAAGACCAACGGATGAACTGTTATCCTTTAGGAGCGTGGGCTGTTGAGTGAACCCCAGAATTTAACTGAGGGCACAAAAATTAGCAGTTTTTGCTGCGGCGGGCTTCTCTCGGTGGAAAAGAGGGGTTTAACCTCTATTTTCAGAATCACAATCTGATGTTTTGTTTAAACTATGTCTACAGGCGGTTCAGCCCCAGATTAGTTCTGGTTTTAGGATGAGAAGGATAAGGGGTAGAAGGTGCAGGGCGATAAGGAGATGTTCTCGTGAGTGGGATGGTTCTAGAGAGAGGATATGGGTTGGCAGGGGGCCTCGTTGGGTTATTAGGAACATGTAAAGGGAGTACCCGGCTGTAATTAGCGTGCCCATTCCGGTTAGGGCGAGGGTTCATCAAGATCATCCAAAGAGGGCGGTTATAGTTATTAATTCTCCCATTAAGTTAGGTAGAGGGGGAAGGGCCAGATTGGCTAGGCTAGCAATAAATCATCAGGCTGCCATAAGGGGGAGAACTATTTGGAGGCCTCGGGCTAGTACTATAGTTCGGCTATGGGTTCGTTCGTAGTTGGTGTTGGCTAAACAGAAGAGGGCAGAGGACGTTAGGCCGTGTGCGATTATGAGAATTAATGCTCCAGTGAAGCCCCAGGGGGACTGGGAAAGAATTCCCCCTACTACAAGGCCTATGTGGCTGACGGATGAGTAAGCGATGAGCGATTTAAGGTCAGTTTGCCGAAGGCAAATGGAGCCGGTCATGATGATTCCTCAGAGGGCGAAGATAATGAAGGGGTAGCTTAGTTCTTTGGTTAGGGGCTCTAGGACGATAAGTATGCGCATTATTCCGTAGCCTCCTAGTTTTAAAAGGACTGCTGCGAGGACTATTGAGCCTGCGACTGGTGCTTCAACGTGGGCTTTGGGAAGCCAGAGATGGACCCCATAAAGAGGTATCTTAACTAGGAAAGCGAGGATACATGCTGCTCATCAGAGCTTGTCTGCGCAGGTTGACAGGCTTAGGGGGGCGGAGTATTGAAGCGTGAGGAGGGAGAGGGTGCCTGCGCTGTTCTGTAGCAGTAATAGGGCGACGAGGAGGGGGAGGGATCCGGCGAGGGTGTAGAATAAGAAGTATGTCCCTGCGTTAAGGCGCTCTGTCTGGTTCCCTCAGCGGGTGATGAGGAAAAGGGTGGGAATTAGGGTGGCTTCGAACATTACGTAGAATATGATAATTTCTGTTGCGCCAAATGCTAAGATGAGGAAGATTTGGAGGGAGATGAGTAGAGAAATGTACGTTCGTTGGCGGTTGATTGGTTCTGAGGCTGTGTGGTTTTGGCTGGCAAGGATTATTAGCGGGAGGAGCCAGCAGGTGAGGATTAAGAGGGGGGTGGAGAGGGGGTCTGTAGCTATATAAGGGCTCAGGAAGGACCACCCAGTCTCTGGCAGGCTTTTAAACCAGGTCAGGCTAGCGGTGGCAATGAGAAGGCTGTGGAGGAGGGTGTTTGGTCATAGTCACTGTTTAGGTGAGAGCCAAGTTGTCGGAATTAGCATTAAGGTGGGGATTAGGATTTTTAGCATTGGAGAAGGTTAAGGCTTTGTAGGCGGTCGGTTCCGTGGGTTCGGGAGGTGGCGACTAGGAGGGCGAGCCCTGCGCTCGCTTCACAGGCTGAGAAAGCCAAGAGAAGCATGGGGGAAGCTGCGAAGTTTGTGGTGTTGAGTTGAAGGCTTCAAATGGACAAGGCAACAAATAGTGAGAGCATCATTCCTTCTAGGCACAGGAGGGCCGAGAGGAGGTGGGTTCGGTTGAATGCTAGGCCTGACAGTCCCAGGAAAAATGCTGCTGAAAAGGAAAAGTGCACAGGGGTCATTAGGAAATCATGGAGTTTAACCACGAGCTTTTGAGCCGAAATCAAGGGTTTTTATTAAACTAATTTCCTACTCTGCTCATTCAAGGCCTCCCTGGAGTCATTCATACACAAGGCCTAAGGTAAGCAGGAGGAGGACAGCTGAAGATCAGATAAATGTTATTAGGGGGGATGGAAGTTGGTCCCCTCAGGGAAGGGGGAGCAGGAGGGCAATTTCAAGGTCGAATAAAAGAAAAAGAATAGCGACCAAGAAGAAGCGAATTGAAAAGGGCAGGCGGGCAGACCCTAGAGGGTCGAACCCACACTCGTAAGGGGATAGTTTTTCGTGGTCCGGGGTTATTTGTGGAAGCCAGAAAGAGACTAGGGCTAGGACGGTGGAGAGAGCTGCGGCGATAAAGATAATTGTTGTGATTAGGTTCATTGTCTTTCCTTGGAGTTCAACCAAGGCCAGGTGATTGGAAGTCACTCATACTAGCATTGTACTAGAAAGGCTATGAGCCTCATCAGTAGATTGAGACGTAAAGGAAAAGTCAAACAACATCGACGAAGTGTCAATATCAGGCAGCGGCCTCGAACCCGAAGTGGTGGTTAGAAGTAAAGTGGTATTGAATCTGGCGCAGTAGGCAGACGGCGAGGAAGGTCGAGCCGATGATTACATGGAGCCCGTGGAAGCCGGTGGCCACAAAGAACGTGGAGCCGTATACCCCGTCGGCGATAGTAAAGGGGGCCTCATAGTACTCCATGGCTTGGAGGAATGTAAAGTAGAAACCGAGGATAATCGTGAGGAACAGTGATTGAATAGCTTGTTTTCGTTCTCCTTCCATGATGCTGTGGTGAGCCCAAGTTACTGTAATACCAGATGCAAGAAGGACTGCTGTGTTTAAAAGGGGGACCCCAAATGGGTCTAGTGTTGTAATGCCTGTGGGAGGCCAGCAGCCCCCTAGTTCAGGGGTGGGTGCTAGGCTGGCATGATAGAAGGCTCAGAAGAACCCAAGGAAAAAGAAAACTTCTGAGGTAATAAAAAGGATTATACCATAACGGAGGCCTTTTTGCACGGGCGGGGTGTGGTGGCCTTGGAATGTCCCTTCCCGAACGACATCTCGTCATCATTGGTATATAGTAAGGAGAAGGAGGATTATTCCTAGGGTCATCAGGAGGGAGGTACTGTGGTGGAATCATATTGCGAGGCCGGAGGTTAAGAGAAGAGCGGCGGCTGCCCCTGTCAGGGGCCATGGGCTGGGATCTACTATGTGGTATGCGTGTGCTTGGTGGGCCATTAGTGGTCTGTCTTAGGGGGGCCAGTGGTTTGTAATTATGGGGGTGCTTAGGGTAAGTTGTGCTTGGCAAAAAATAACAGGACAGGGGCAATGGCGCTGTCAAGACATATTTCTGTTAGCACTACAGTGCATATCAGAATAATAAGGGCGAGTGTTATTTCAAAAACCTGTTTAACAATGTAGGCCACTAGAGCGTATACGGGGTCGATTCGTGGGGGCATTATGTATTTTCTTGTAGGTACAGGCTTAGGAGAAGAACAAAGACATAGGCTTGAATCATTGCAACGGCTACTTCTAGTAGTGTTAGAAGGAAGAGAATGGCCACGGTTAGTAAGGCAACGGCGGGCATGAGAGGGGTGAGAACGACAGCGGCAGTGGCGATAAGTTGAATTAAGAGGTGGCCGGCTGTGAGGTTGGCGGTGAGCCGAACTCCTAGGGCGAGGGGTCGAATAAATAAGCTAATAGTCTCGATGATGATTAAAACAGGGATGAGAGGGGCGGGAGTTCCTTCGGGCAGAAGGTGTCCTAGGGCCATTGTAGGCTGGTTACGTAGGCCGATAATTACTGTAGCGAGCCAGAATGGGACAGCAAGGCCGAGGGTTAGGGAAAGTTGAGTTGTGGGCGTGAATGTGTAAGGCAGAAGCCCTAATGTATTTAGAAGAATAAGAAAAATTATTAAGGTAGCGAAAAGAAGGGCTCATTTTTGTCCTCGCGGGCTTAGGGGGATGAGGAGCTGGTGGGTGAATTGGCCGACAAATCAGCTTTGGGAAGATAGTAGTCGCCCGTTGAGCCAGTGCGACGAGGGGGCGGGGATAAAAAGTCAGGGGATTAACAGGGCGAGGCCAAATAGGGGGACGCCTATTAGTGAGGGGCTTGCAAATTGATCAAAGAAGCTTAGGGTCATGGTCAGGCTCAGGTTAGTTTTTTTGAAAATTTAGTAGCTTTAGGTTCTGGGTTATTGGGGAAGGTGTAGGCTAGGACTTTAGGGGGAATAACAACAAGAAGGACGAGTCAAGAGAAAATCAGGACCGCCAACCAGGGAGCCGGGTTAAGTTGTGGCATGTCGCTAAGGGTGGGCGGGAGTCACCAGTTTTTAGCTTAAAAGGCTAATGCTTAGTCCCTGTTTAGCTTCTTAGCGAGGCGTCTTCTAGTATGAGTGTCGACCAGTGTTCGAAGAATTGTAGGGGGATTGCCTCAATGACGATTGGCATAAAGCTGTGATTTGCACCACAGATTTCAGAGCATTGCCCATAGAATACGCCTGGTCGGGCTGCAATAAAGGTTGTTTGGTTCAGTCGCCCAGGGACTGCATCTATTTTAACCCCTAGGGTAGGGATGGCTCATGAGTGGAGGACGTCCTCGGCCGTGACTAAAACTCGGATGGGGGACTCTACGGGAATCACCATGCGGTGGTCTGTATCTAGTAGACGAAACTGTCCGGGGGTTAGGTCTTGTGTGGGTACCATGTATGAGTCAAACTCGAGAGCATCGTAGTCCGTGTATTCATAGCTTCAGTACCATTGATGGCCAATTGCTTTAATTGTTATGTGGGGGCTGTTAATTTCGTCTATTAGGTAAAGAATTCGGAGGGAAGGGAGGGCGATTAAAATCAGGATTATTGCGGGGAGAACTGTTCAGATGATCTCAATTTCTTGAGAATCCAACAGAAGTAGGTTAGTAAGACTAGTAATTACTATTGAGACAATGGTATAAAGAACTATAACACTAATAAGAAAAATAATTATCATAGCATGGTCATGAAAATGAAGTAGTTCTTCTATAAGTGGGGAAGTTGCGTCTTGGAACCCAAATTGAAAAGTGTTGGCCATTAGTAGTAAGGCACGTGGGGGTTTAACCCACAATACTGCCTCGACAAGGAAGTGTAATGGTCGGTTTTACTAGTGCCTCGAAGAAAGTGGCAGAGCGGTTATGCAACTGGCTTGAAACTAGTGCATGGGGGTTCAATTCCCTCCTTTCTCGTGTAGTAGGGCTAAGCAAGTGCGTAGGATTTAAATTGTTGTTGTGGGGGAACTTGAACGAATGCGGGTTCCTCAAATGTATGATAGGGGGGCGGGCAGCCGTGAAGTCATTCCACGTTGGTTGAGGCTAAATCGACTGCGCGCACTAAACGTTTAGAGGTAAATGCCTCTCAGATGATGTAGAACATTACTATTACGGCCACCAGAGAAACTAGTGAGCCTAAGGATGAGACTGTGTTTCAGACAGCGTATGCGTCTGGGTAGTCGGAGTACCGTCGTGGTATCCCTGCAAGGCCTAGGAAGTGTTGGGGGAAGAAGGTTAGATTCACTCCGGCGAACATTAGTGCAAAGTGAATTTTTGTTCAGAGAGGGTGCAGGGTAAAGCCAGTGAAGAGGGGGAATCAGTGGGCAAAGCCTGCAAGAATGGCGAAGACAGCTCCTATCGAGAGAACATAGTGGAAGTGGGCTACTACGTAGTAAGTGTCGTGTAGGACAATGTCGAGGGAGGAGTTTGCAAGAATGATGCCGGTTAGTCCTCCAACAGTGAATAGGAAGATGAAGCCAAGGGCTCAAAGAAGGGGGGCTTCTCATTTTAGAGCCCCTCCGTGCAGGGTAGCTAGTCAGCTGAAGACTTTAACCCCTGTCGGGATCGCGATGATTATGGTGGCGGATGTGAAGTAGGCCCGTGTGTCCACGTCTATTCCTACTGTGAACATGTGGTGGGCCCAAACAATAAAGCCTAGGAGGCCGATTGCCATCATGGCTCAGACCATGCCCATGTAGCCGAATGGTTCTTTTTTGCCGGCGTAATAGGCGACAATGTGCGAAATTATTCCAAAGCCTGGGAGAATCAGAATATAGACTTCAGGATGGCCGAAGAATCAGAATAGATGTTGGTACAGGATTGGGTCTCCTCCCCCAGCAGGGTCAAAGAAGGTTGTATTTAAATTTCGGTCTGTGAGGAGCATGGTAATGCCTGCAGCTAGAACAGGGAGGGCTAATAGAAGTAAGACTGCTGTAATAAGAACGGCCCAGACGAACAAGGGGGTTTGGTAAAGAGAAATAGCAGGGGGCTTCATGTTCGTAATTGTTGTGATGAAGTTGATGGCCCCTAAAATTGAAGAGATACCAGCCAGGTGGAGGGAGAAGATGGCTAGGTCTACCGAGGCCCCTGCGTGGGCAAGGTTGCCGGCTAATGGGGGATAAACTGTCCAGCCTGTCCCGGCCCCGGCCTCTACTGCGGAAGAGGTAAGAAGGAGTAGGAAAGAGGGGGGTAGGAGCCAGAAGCTCATATTGTTTATTCGAGGAAATGCTATGTCTGGCGCCCCAATCATTAAGGGAATAAGCCAGTTTCCAAAACCTCCAATTATAACTGGCATTACTATAAAGAAAATTATAACAAATGCGTGTGCTGTAACAATTACATTGTAAACCTGATCGTCTCCAAGAAGAGAGCCAGGTTGGCTCAGCTCAGCACGGATAAGAAGGCTCAAGGCGGTGCCGACCATGCCGGCTCAGGCCCCAAAAATTAAATATAGGGTACCGATGTCTTTGTGGTTGGTTGAAAATAATCAGCGGGTCATTGCCATAGGTAGAGTAGCTTAGTTAAGCGGTGGATTGTAGCCCCATAGACGGAGGTGAAAGTCCTCCCTCTGCCAAGCCTCGCGGTGTTAGACACGCCGGATTGCAAATCCGGAGAAGCAGGATAATCCCCTGCCGGGGCTTTTCCCCGCCTTTGTGTTTTTATTAGGCGGGGAAAAGTAGATGGATGCTCGCTGGTTTGAGCGCTTAGCTGTTAACTAAGAGTTCGTGGAATCGAAGTCCACCCGTCTAGGAAAGCTTTAGCTTAATTAAAGTGTCTGTGTTGCATGCAGAAGATGTGAGTTAATGTCTCGCAAGTTTTACAGAGTCTGGAGGGCTCCCACCTCCGCTAGGGGCTTTGAAGGCTCCTGGTCTGTGACGTTAACCTAAGTCTCTTAAATGAGGAGGGCTATGAGGGCAGGGGTGAGGGGTAAGAGGCAGATAGTGGCAATTGTGGAAAGGGCAACGGGGAGGGTGGATTGGGAGGTTTGTAGCCGCCAGGGGGTGATTCCGGAGAGATTGTTTGGGGCGATAGTTAGAGTTATTGCGTAGGAGAGGCGAAGGTAGAAGTAGAGGCTGAGGAGGGCGGTGAGTGCAGCTAGTGTAGCTGTTGCAGCTAGTCCTTGCTTCGTAAGTTCTTGGAGAATAAGTCATTTGGGTATAAAGCCTGTCATGGGAGGTAATCCCCCGAGGGAGAGGAGAATTAGGGGTGTAAGTGAGACGAGGGCCGGGGCTTTTGTCCACGAAGCAGCTAAGGCATTGATTGTGGTGGCTTTATTAAGCTTGAAGACAAGGAACGTAGATATTGTTATTGCGAAGTAAGTTAGTAGGGCGAGGAGCGTCAGGGCAGGAGAAAATTGTAGGATGAGGATTATTCACCCTAGGTGGGCGATTGATGAGTAGGCTAGGATTTTTCGAAGTTGGGTCTGATTTAGGCCGCCTCAGCCTCCAATTAGCGTAGATGAGAGTCCTAGGAGAATAAGCGTGAGCGAGTTGGAGGGTTGAAGTTGCAGGAGGAGTGCAAAGGGTGCAAGTTTTTGTCAGGTAGAGAGGATAAGGCCTGTTGTAAGGTCTAAGCCTTGAAGGACATCTGGGAGTCAGGCGTGGAGTGGGGCTAGGCCTAGTTTGAGGGCTAGTGCTAGGGTAATGAGTATAATAGGAAAGGGGTGAGTTATCTGTTGAATGTCTCACTGGCCTGTTAGTCAGGCGTTTGTAACGCTGGCAAATAGAAGTATTGCAGCGGCTGTGGCCTGAGTTAAAAAGTATTTTGTGGTTGCTTCAACTGCCCGTGGGTGATGGTGTTGAGCCATAAGGGGGATAATGGCGAGGGTATTGATTTCAAGGCCTATTCATGCGAGGAGTCAGTGGGAGCTTGTTAGCGTAATGGAAGTCCCTAGGATAAGCCCTAATAAAAGGACAATTAGGATTAGTGGGTTCATTAGTAAAGGAAGGGGTTTAACCTACATTTTTGGGGCATGGGCCCAAGAGCTTGTTTAGCTGACTCTACTAGAAGGTGGTGTAGTGGAAGCACGAAGAGTTTTGATCTCTTCAGGAAGGGTTCAAGCCCCTTTCTTCTAAGGAGTTGGGAGGACTTTAACCTCCATAGTTCACTCTATCAAAGTGGCCCTTTGTTTCAGGCACAATTCCGTGTTTAAAGTTGGGGGGGGAGGCCTGCGAAGGTGATGGGCAGGGCGAGGTGCCAGATAACTAGGGCGAGGGTGAGAGGTAGGAAGTTTTTTCAAATTAAGTGCATAAGTTGGTCGTAACGGAAGCGGGGGTAGGAGGCCCGGACTCAGAGGAACACTACAGAAAGTAGGGCTGCTTTGGTCATAAGATTAGCTGCGGTCAGTTCTGGCAGGGTGGGGAGGTGCGTGGCACCTAAGAATAGGGTTGCAGATAGGGTATTTATCAGGAGGATGTTGGCGTATTCTGCGAGGAAAAATAGGGCGAAAGGGCCTCCTGCATACTCGACATTAAATCCGGAGACAAGTTCGGACTCTCCCTCTGTGAGGTCAAAAGGGGCTCGGTTGGTTTCTGCCAGGGTGGAGACGTATCACATTGCGGCGAGGGGCCAGGTTGGGATAATAAGTCAGATGCTTTCTTGGGCAGTACTGAAGGTTTGTAGGGTAAAACCGCCGGTAAAAATAACGATGCAGAGGATGATAAGGCCCATGCTCACTTCATAAGAAATGGTTTGGGCGACTGCCCGGAGAGCTCCGATGAGAGCATATTTTGAATTGGAGGCCCACCCTGAGCCTAAAATTGAGTAAACTGCGAGGCTAGAGACTGCGAGGATGAAGAGGATGCCAAGGTTGAGGTTAATTACTGGGTGCGGCATGGGCATAGGGGCTCAGAGGGTAAGTGCCAAGGTAAGTGCAAGCATAGGGGTAAAGATAAATAGGACGGGGGATGATGTAGAGGGGCGGATTGGCTCTTTAATAAAAAGTTTTACCCCGTCAGCAATAGGTTGGAGAAGGCCATACGGGCCAACGATGTTAGGGCCTTTTCGTAGTTGCATATAACCTAAGACTTTTCGTTCTAGGAGGGTAAGGAAGGCAACGGCTAAGAGGACAGGAACAATGAAGGCGAGAGGATTGATAATGTGTGTTACTAAGGCTGAGATCATAGTTAGGGGGAGGATTTGAACCTCCATTTAAAGGGCTTAGGTCTTTTGCAATTACCGGGCTCTGCCACCCTAACACGGCCGTTGTATGCGGCGGAGGGGGATATGCCCTCTTGTCTATTTTAGTTGTTTTCATCAGGTAAGGGTGGGGCGTGCTTTTAGTATTGGCCCTCTCTTTCCGGTCCTTTCGTACTGGGAGTAAGCACTGCATAGATAGAAACTGACCTGGATTACTCCGGTCTGAACTCAGATCACGTAGGACTTTAATCGTTGAACAAACGAACCCTTAATAGCGGCTGCACCACTAGGATGTCCTGATCCAACATCGAGGTCGTAAACCCCCTTGGCGATATGGCCTCTGGAAGGGGATTGCGCTGTTATCCCTGGGGTAACTGGGTCCGTTGATCGGCATTGCCGGATCTTAGTGGTCAGAAATTCTGTTAACTAGAGCAGTGGCTCTTGTTTTAGGAAGAGGTTCTTCCATTCCGCGTGGAGGTTTTGTGTTGCTCCGCGGTCGCCCCAACCAAAGACATGCGGGCAGGGTTCGAATTTAGTTTTGCTAATTGTCCTCGGGCAAATTTGGCTCGGTCTGCCTTAGCGTCTAAAGCTCCACAGGGTCTTCTCGTCTTATGTGTTTATCCCCGCTTCTGCACGGGGAGATCAATTTCATCGACTGGAAAAAGGAGACAGCTTAGCCCTCGTTATGCCATTCATACAAGTCCCCAATTAAAGGACAAGTGACTGCGCTACCTTTGCACGGTTAGAATACCGCGGCCGTTAAACATGTGTCACCGGGCAGGCGGGACCTCTTATTCATTGGTTTTGCAAGAGGCGATGTTTTTGGTAAACAGGCGGGGCGTGTGTGTTTGCCGAGTTCCTTCTTTTTCTTTTAGTCTTTCCCTGAAGGCATGCCAGTGTAGGGTCAACGGTAAAGTTGGTTGTGTGTTTTTCTTGATGTGTAATTCAATACTCAGTGCCCTCTTGGTTTGGGGCCGTTAATTTTCGGTGAAGGGTTCGTTCCGATTTACACTTATGCAGGGAGAGAGGGAGCCCTCTCATATTACTCATTCTAGCATGGTCGCTCCTATGTTAGCATAGGACGGCCTGATAGGGTTAGGGGGTTAAGAATGCATTATCGGGATTGGCAGGGGTTAGGGGGTCTCCTGAGCTGTGACGCTTTCTGTTGGGATGGCTGCTTTCAAGCCTACCGGGGGATGTACCTTTAAAAATTATGATCTTTACCCACCTGAAAAAGTTGTATCTTTTGTCAGAGGAGCTGTCCCCCCTCTGACTAACTCTCTAGGGTTTCTCAGGGAATCTGAAGGGAATTAGGCTCTAGGGGAAATAAGAAACCAAGGGGCTGAACTTCTATTCATTTCTCAGGCAACCAGCTATAACTAAGTTCGGTTGATGTTTCACCGCTACTCGAAGGTCTTCCCACTCTTTTGCCACAGAGACGGGTTAGCCCAGTTAGGAGGCTGCCCTGGGGTAGCTCACTTAGTTTCGGGGTAACAAACTAAAGTGCTCTTTGCTTGGGGATTTCTAGCTAAATCATGATGCAAAAGGTACAAGGGTTAATCTTTGCTTTTTTGGGCTTTTTAGGGTTGTTTCATTTCTCTTTCAGCTTTCCCTTGCGGTACTTTCTCTATTGCTCCGTTGTTCCTTTTCTGTCGCCCTTACTTAGGTGGAAAAATGGTTTGCTTGGTTTAAGCAGGTGTATTTATGGTTGGTAATGTTGATTTGTTGTTTTTTGGGGTTGGGGCTAGCTGGTTGGCGTCAGGGCAACCCGGTTTGCACGGGTGATATCTCGGTGTAAGGGAGGTGCTTTACTGTGCTAAGCTATGCTCTGTCTTCTTCCAAGTGCACCTTCCGGTACACTTACCATGTTACGACTTACCTCCCCTTCACGAATATTGTTGTTTTAGTTAACAGGTTGAAGAAGTTTGGAGAGAATGACGGGCGGTGTGTGCACGCTTCAGGGCCGGCTTCAGCGGAACGCTCTATTTTCTGCTTACTGCTAAATCCTCCTTCCGATATGTGTTTCAGCATATCATTCGTAGTTCCCTGGGGCAGGGAATGTAGCCCATTTCTTTCCCCCCCATTCGCTGCACCTCGACCTGACGTCTTGGGCACAAACCAGTTTTGCTCACTAGCAGTCCTTCACAGGGTAAGCTTGCGACGGGGGTATACAAGCGGGATAGGAACAAGGGGGGGTGAGGTTGAACGGGGATTATCGGTTCTAGAACAGGCTCCTCTAGGGGGGTCTAAAGCACCGCCAAGTCCTTTGGGTTTTAAGCTAGCGCTCGTAGTACCCGGGCGGACAGTAGGTGTATAAAACCGTCAATGTTTGCGGCTAGGCATAGTGGGGTCTCTAATCCCAGTTTGTGCCCTAGCTTTCGTGGAGTCAGATGTTGTAAAGCTGCTTTCGCGATCGGGCTTCATTCCCCCCAGGGGCGTATCACGGCCGTGGAGGCGTTCGGCTTTAGTATTAGTTCGTCTTAACCACTCTTTACGCCGTGGGCTATCAACTTGAGCCATATCCCGTTTAACCGCGGTGGCTGGCACGAGTTTTTACCGGCCCTCTTAGCTTTCACTAGGTCAAGCTTTCACTTATGGCCTAATGTTTGTCACTGCTGGGGCCCCTTGGGGGTGTGGCTAAACAAGGTGTCGTGGGCTACATTTGGTGTGTGCCTGATACCTGCTCCTTGTCTCCGAAAGGGTGACTGTGGGGCATTCTCACCGGGGTGCGGATACTCGCATGTGTAAGCTTAGCATAGAGCTGATAACAAAGTTGGGACCAAACCTTTGTGCTGACGGGGCTTCTTAGGGCCCATCTTAACATCTTCAGTGTTATGCTTTGAAAATAAGCTACGTTAGC